GTTCGTGTAGCTTAAACCCACCCAAAGCAAGACACTGAAAATGCCTAGATGGGTTCGCACACCCCATGAACAAATAGGCTTGGTCCTGGCCTTTCTATTGGCTCTTAGCAGGATTACACATGCAAGCATCCCCGCTCCGGTGAAGACGCCCTACAAATCATTATGACCAAGAGGAGCAAGCATCAAGCACGCACACGCAGCTCAAAACGCTTTGCCTAGCCACACCCCCACGGGAGACAGCAGTGACAAATATTTAGCAATAAACGAAAGTTCAACTAAGCCATGCTATATTTAGGGTTGGTCAATCTCGTGCCAGCCACCGCGGTTACACGATTAACCCTAGCTAATAGAGATCGGCGTAAAGGGTGTTTAAGATCTAACATAATAAAGCTAAACTCCATCTAAACTGTAAAACTCTAGCCAACGTAAAATAAACTACGAAAGTGGCTTTAAAGCTTCTGAACACACAATAGCCAAGACCCAAACTGGGATTAGACACCCCACTATGCTTGGCCCTAAACCTCAGTAGTTAGATAACAAAACTACTCGCCAGAATACTACAAGCAACAGCTTGAAACTCAAAGGACTTGACGGTGCTTTACATCCCCCTAGAGGAGCCTGTTCTATAATCGATAAACCCCGATCCACCCCACCCTCTCTTGCTCAGCCTATATACCGCCATCTTCAGCAAACCCTAATGAAGGTCACAAAGTGAGCGCAAACGCCGCCGCCGCCGCGAATACGTTAGGTCAAGGTGTAGCCTATGAGACGGTAAAAAATGGGCTACATTTTCTATCTCAGAAAATTCCACGAAAACCCTTATGAAATTTAAAGGTCTAAGGAGGATTTAGCAGTAAATTAAGAATAGAGTGCTTAATTGAACCAGGCCATAAAGCGCGCACACACCGCCCGTCACTCCTCTCAAATATACTTAAGGAATATCTTAACTAAACGCCCTAATATTTATATAGAGAGGATAAGTCGTAACATGGTAAGCGTACTGGAAGGTGCGCTTGGATAAATCAAGGTATAGCTTAATACAAAGCACCTGGCTTACACCCAGAAAATCTCAACACCACTTGATTGCCTTGAGCCAATACTAGCCCTAAGCACAACCAATACTAATACCAAACCAACACGCACACACCAAACCATTCACCTACACAAAGTATAGGCGATAGAAATTTTAACCTGGCGCTATAGATACAGTACCGTAAGGGAAAGATAGAAAACCACCCAAGCACAAAACAGCAAGGACTAACTCCTGTACCTTTCGCATAATGAATTAGCTAGAAACAATTTCACAAAGAGGACTACAAGCCAAATTCCCCGAAACCAGACGAGCTACCCAAAAACAGCTAAAAGAGCACACCCATCTATGTGGCAAAATAGTGGGAAGATTTCTGGGTAGAGGTGACAAGCCTACCGAGCCTGGTGATAGCTGGTTATCCAAGACAGAATCTTAGTTCAACCTTAAGCTTACCTACAGAACTACCTAATCCCCCTGTAAACTTAATTGCTAGTCTAAAGAGGGACAGCTCTTTAGACACTAGGAAAAAACCTTATAGAGAGAGTAAAACCCTCAATTATCATAGTTGGCTTAAAAGCAGCCATCAATTAAGAAAGCGTTCAAGCTCAACACCAATCACCCCAAAAATACCAAACACACAACTGAACTCCTCACACCACATTGGATTAATCTATCACCATATAGAAGCAATAATGCTAGTATAAGTAACATGAATATTTTCTCCACTGCATAAGCCTAAATCGGACCGAAAGCCTCACCGATACCTAACAGCCAGGCATAGCAAGCACAAACAAGCCCATGCTACCTCCACTGTTAACCCAACACAGGCATGCCTCAAGGAAAGGTTAAAAAAAGTAAAAGGAACTCGGCAAACTCAAACCCCGCCTGTTTACCAAAAACATCACCTCTAGCATTACTAGTATTAGAGGCACTGCCTGCCCAGTGACACACGTTCAACGGCCGCGGTACCCTGACCGTGCAAAGGTAGCATAATCACTTGTTCTTTAAATAGGGACTCGCATGAAAGGCACCACGAGGGTTTAACTGTCTCTTACTTTCAACCAGTGAAATTGACCTGCCCGCGAAGAGGCGGGCATAGAATAATAAGACGAGAAGACCCTATGGAGCTTTAATCTATTAATGCAATCAAAAATCATACAAACCCACGGATCTTTAAACCACCGACACCTGCATTAAAGATTTTGGTTGGGGCGACCTCGGAGCACAACAAAACCTCCGAACAACACATGCCAAGACCACACAAGTCAAAGCAAATTAACACTCGTAATTGATCCAATAATTTGATCAACGGAACAAGTTACCCTAGGGATAACAGCGCAATTCTATTCTAGAGTCCATATCGACAATAGAGCTTACGACCTCGATGTTGGATCAGGACATCCTAACGGTGCAGCAGCTATCAAGGGTTCGTTTGTTCAACGATTAAAGTCCTACGTGATCTGAGTTCAGACCGGAGCAATCCAGGTCGGTTTCTATCTATTGCACATTTCTCCCTGTACGAAAGGACAAGAGAAATAAGGCCCACTTCTTAAAGCGCCTTCACTATATAAATGACCTAGTCTTAATTTAGCAAAATACCACATACTCCACCCGAAAGCAGGGTTTGTTAAGATGGCAGAGCCCGGCAATTGCATAAAACTTAAAACTTTGTAACCAGAGGTTCAATTCCTCTTCTTAACATCATGATTACAGTAAACCTCTTACTTATAATCATATCCACATTAGCTGCCATGGCATTTCTCACACTCGTTGAACGAAAATTATTAGGCTACATGCAGCTACGAAAAGGACCTAACGTTGTAGGCCCATATGGACTGTTACAACCCTTCGCTGACGCTGTAAAACTTTTCACCAAAGAACCCCTAAAACCCGCAACATCTACCACCATTCTCTATATTATCGCACCTGCTCTAGCCTTCTTCATTACCCTCCTCCTATGAACCCCCCTCCCCATACCCAACGCTCTAATCAACTTCAACCTAGGACTCCTATTCATCCTAGCCATACTCAGCCTAATCGTCTACTCCATCCTATGATCAGGATGAGCATCAAACTCAAACTACGCTCTAATCGGAGCCCTACGAGCTGTCGCCCAAACAATTTCATACGAAGTCACCCTTACTATTATCCTACTATCAGTCCTACTAATAAGCGGCTCATTTAACCTCAGCACACTTATCACAACACAAGAACACCTATGACTCCTCCTGCCATCATGACCCCTAGCCATAATATGATTTACCTCCACACTAGCAGAAACAAACCGAACCCCCTTTGATCTTATAGAGGGCGAATCAGAATTAGTATCAGGCTTTAACATTGAATACGCCGCAGGCCCATTCGCCCTATTCTTCATAGCTGAATACATAAACATCATCATGATAAACGCCCTAACAACTACAATCTTCCTAGGCACATTCTACCCCACCCACTCACCAGAACTGTTCACAATATGCTTCACCACCAAAACACTCTTCCTAACATCCCTATTCCTATGAATCCGAGCAGCATATCCCCGATTCCGTTACGACCAACTTATACACCTACTATGAAAAAACTTCCTCCCCCTCACACTAGCACTACTTATATGATCTACCTCAACACCTATCGCAATCTCCAGCATCCCCCCTCAAACCTAGAAATATGTCTGACAAAAGAGTTACTTTGATAGAGTAAATAATAGAGGTCCCAACCCTCTTGTTTCTAGGACTGTAGGCATCGAACCTACCCCTGAGAATCCAAACTTCTCCGTGCTACCCCCACACTCCATCCTAAGTAAGGTCAGCTAAGCAAGCTATCGGGCCCATACCCCGAAAATGTTGGTCATATCCTTCCCGTACTAATTAACCCACCAGCTCAACTCACTATCTATACCACAATAATCACAGGCACATTTATCACAATACTAAGCTCACACTGATTTCTCACCTGAACAGGTCTAGAAATAAACATACTAGCCTTCATTCCAATCCTAATAAAAAAAACAAGCCTACGCTCTACAGAAGCTGCCATCAAATACTTCTTAATACAATCTACTGCATCCATAATCCTCATAATGGCAATCATCTCAAACAACCTACTATCAGGATGCTGAACAACAACAAGTTACATCAGTCAACCTCCATCCCTAATAATAACAACCGCCCTCGCCATAAAACTAGGAATAGCCCCCTTCCACTTCTGAGTCCCAGAAGTCACCCAAGGAACACCCCTAATCTCCGGCCTACTCCTTATTACATGACAAAAACTAGCCCCCATCTCAATCATATACCAAATTCACCCATCAATCAACACCCACATCCTCCTAACCCTCTCCACCCTATCCATTGCAGTAGGCAGTTGAGGAGGTCTAAACCAAACACAATTACGCAAAATCCTAGGATACTCTTCAATCACACACATAGGCTGAATAATAATAACACTAGTATACAACCCAACAACTACAATTCTTTATTTAACTATCTACATCATCCTGACAACTACCACATTCCTGACCCTTAACTTAAGCTCAAGCACCACAACCCTCATACTATCTCGCACCTGAAACAAATCAACCCACCTAGCACCACTAATAGCACCCATCCTCATATCTCTAGGAGGCCTACCCCCCCTAACCGGTTTCCTACCTAAATGAATCATCATCCAAGAACTCACAATAAACAATAATTTCCTTATCCCCTCTATTATAACTACCATAACCCTACTTAACCTATACTTTTACATACGCTTAATCTACGCCACCTCCCTGACACTATTCCCTACATCCAACAACACAAAAATAACATGACAACTCGAAAATACAAAACCCATACTCCTCATCCCCCCACTCATCATCACCTCTACTCTTCTACTACCAATCTCTCCCCTACTCTTAACCTTCCACTAGAAATTTAGGTTAAACAAGACCGAGAGCCTTCAAAGCCCTTAGTAAGTAAAGACACTTAATTTCTGAAACACACAAGGACTGCAAACACCTACTCTGCATCAATTGAACGCAAATCAACTACTTTAATTAAGCTAAGCCCTTACTAGATCAATGGGATTCGAACCCACAAAAACTTAGTTAACAGCTAAGCACCCTAACCGACTGGCTTTGACCCACTTCTCCCGCCGCAGGAAAAAAAAGGCGGGAGAAGCCCCGGCAGAAACTCTGAGACTGCTCCTTTGAACTTGCAATTCAACATGAAAATCACCTCGGGGCTGGTAAAAGAAGGGTTAGACCTCCATCTTTAGGTTTACAGCCTAATACTTACTCAGCCATTTTACCGCCTATGCTCACCAATCGTTGACTCTTTTCAACAAACCACAAAGATATTGGAACCCTATATTTACTATTTGGTGCGTGAGCTGGAATCATAGGCACTGCCCTAAGCCTTCTCATTCGAGCTGAACTAGGCCAACCAGGCAACCTACTAGGCAACGACCACATCTACAACGTCATTGTAACGACCCATGCATTTGTTATAATTTTCTTTACAGTTATACCCATTATAATTGGGGGGTTCGGAAACTGACTAGTACCCTTGATAATCGGCGCTCCCGACATAGCATTTCCCCGTCTAAATAATATAAGCTTCTGACTCCTCCCTCCTTCTTTCCTGCTACTAATAGCATCAGCCGTAGTAGAAGCTGGCGCCGGAACAGGCTGAACGGTATATCCTCCCCTAGCAGGAAACTTCTCCCACCCAGGAGCCTCTGTGGATTTAGTCATCTTCTCCCTCCACCTAGCAGGTATTTCCTCTATCTTAGGAGCCATCAACTTTATTACCACTATTATCAACATAAAACCCCCCGCAATATCCCAATACCAAACCCCTCTATTTGTCTGATCAATCTTAATCACAGCAGTTCTTCTACTCCTCTCTCTGCCAGTCCTAGCCGCTGGCATTACCATACTACTAACTGATCGCAACCTCAATACTACTTTCTTTGATCCTGTTGGAGGAGGAGATCCTATCCTATATCAACACCTGTTTTGATTCTTTGGTCATCCTGAAGTTTACATCCTTATTCTTCCTGGCTTTGGAATAGTCTCTCACATCGTAGCTTACTACTCTGGAAAAAAAGAACCGTTTGGGTATATAGGTATAGTTTGAGCCATAATATCAATTGGGTTCTTAGGTTTTATTGTATGAGCCCACCACATGTTTACAGTTGGCATAGACGTAGATACACGAGCCTATTTCACTTCCGCCACTATAATCATTGCAATCCCCACCGGTGTGAAAGTTTTTAGCTGACTTGCTACACTCCATGGAGGCAACATTAAATGATCCCCAGCAATACTTTGAGCCCTAGGCTTTATCTTCCTATTTACTGTGGGGGGCCTAACCGGCATCATCCTGGCAAACTCATCCCTAGATATCGTACTACACGACACATACTACGTTGTCGCTCACTTCCATTATGTTCTATCAATAGGAGCCGTATTTGCCATTATAGGAGGCTTTATACATTGATTTCCCTTATTCTCAGGCTATACACTGAACCAAACCTATGCCAAAGCCCACTTCATCATTATATTCGTCGGCGTAAATTTAACCTTCTTCCCACAACACTTCCTTGGTCTATCCGGAATACCCCGACGCTACTCCGATTATCCCGACGCCTACACTACATGAAATATCCTATCATCTATAGGCTCCTTCATCTCACTAGTAGCAATAATTTTAATAATCTACATAATCTGAGAAGCCTTTGCTTCAAAACGTAAAGTACTGCTAATCGAACAACCCCTTACCAACCTAGAATGACTAAATGGCTGCCCCCCACCTTATCACACATTCGAAGAACCAGCCTATATTAAACTAAACGAAAAAGGAGAGAGTCGAACCCCCTAAAACTGGTTTCAAGCCAGTCTTATAGCCCCTATAACTTTTTCAACAAGATATTAGAAAAGTTATTTCATAGCTTTGTCAAAGCTAAATCATAGGCCAAACCCTATATATCTTACATGGCCCACCCAGTTCAACTAAGCCTACAAGACGCCACATCCCCTATTATAGAGGAGTTAATTACTTTCCATGACCATGCTTTTATAGCCATATCTCTAATCAGCTTCCTAGTACTATACGCCCTACTCTCAACACTCACAACAAAGCTAACCAACACTAACATCACAAACGCCCAAGAAATAGAGACTATCTGAACTATCTTACCCGCAATTATCTTAATCCTAATCGCTCTCCCATCCCTACGCATCCTATACCTAACAGATGAAGTCAACGACCCATCCTTCACCATCAAATCAATTGGGCACCAATGATACTGAACCTATGAATACACGGACTACGGAGGCCTAATTTTCAACTCCTACATACTACCCCCACTATTCTTAAATCCGGGGGACCTTCGACTCCTAGAAGTTGACAATCGAGTAGTCCTTCCAATCGAAGCCCCTGTACGCATAATAATTACATCCCAAGACGTCTTGCATTCATGAACTATCCCCACACTAGGCCTAAAGACAGACGCCGTACCTGGACGTCTAAATCAAACCGTTTTCACAGCCACGCGACCAGGCGTCTATTACGGACAATGCTCAGAGATCTGCGGCGCAAATCATAGCTTCATACCAATTGTTGCGGAACTAATCCCACTAAAAATCTTTGAAATAGGACCCGTATTTACTCTGTAAATAATCCTATTTACCCCCCCCCCAACACGCCCCCACCTCACAAACTCTCAAAATACTCTAAACTCACTGTACAGCTACTCTAGCATTAACCTTTTAAGTTAAAGACGGGGGGACATACCCCCTACAGTGAAATGCCCCAGTTAGACACATCGACATGATTCACCACTATTATAACAATACTTCCTACACTATACCCTATCATACAATTAAAACTACTAAACACAAACCACTACCAACCGCCTCTTACAAAAAACCCCAGCCTTCAATCTCACAATAACTACTGACAACCAAAATGAACGAAAACTTGTTTGCCCCTTTCTCAGCCCCAACAATCCTAAACCAACCCGCCACAATCCCCATTATCCTACTGCCCACCCTACTAGTCTTAACCTCAAAACACCCCATCAATAATCGACTAACCACCATTCAACAAAATCTAACTCAATTCACCCTAAAACAAATAATAAAGACTCACAACGCTAAAGGACAAACCTGGTCTTTAATACTAATATCCCTAATCACTTTTATTGCCATAACAAACCTCCTAGGACTTCTGCCTTACTCGTTCACGCCAACCACCCAACTTTCCATGAACCTAGCTATGGCAATCCCCTTATGAACAGGCACGGTAGTAGTAGGGCTTCGCTTTAAAACCAAAAATTCCCTAGCCCACCTCCTACCACAAGGCACACCCACACCTCTCATCCCCATACTGGTAGCAATCGAAACTATCAGCCTACTCATTCAACCAGTAGCTCTAGCCGTACGACTAACCGCAAACATCACAGCCGGCCATCTGCTAATTCACCTGTCCGGAAACGCCGTACTAGCACTATCAACCATCAACCCTTCCATAACTCTACTAATTTCCACACTTCTAGTACTACTAACTGTGCTAGAAATCGCAGTAGCCCTAATTCAAGCCTATGTCTTCACACTCTTAATTAGCCTCTATCTGCGCAACAACACCTAATGACCCACCAAACCCATGCTTATCACATAGTTAAACCCAGTCCCTGGCCATTGACAGGAGCCCTATCAGCCTTCTTAATAACATCTGGCTTAGTCACGTGATTTCACTTCTACTCTACCACCCTACTAATACTAGGCCTACTAACCAACATACTAACCTTGTATCAATGATGACGTGACATTGTACGAGAAAGCACATACCAAGGCCACCACACAGTATCCGTCCAAAAAAGCCTTCGATACGGAATAACACTATTCATCATCTCAGAAGTATTCTTTTTTATTGGCTTCTTCTGAGCGTTTTACCACTCAAGTCTCGCCCCAACACCCTGCTTAGGGAACCATTGACCACCAACAGGCATCACCCCTCTAAATCCTATAGAAGTACCTCTCCTAAACACTTCTGTATTACTTGCATCTGGAGTCACAGTCACCTGGGCTCATCATAGCCTCATAAATAATAACCGAAAACAAACAATCCAAGCTCTACTCATCACAATCCTACTAGGCACCTATTTCACCCTACTACAAATCTCAGAATACTTTGAAGCACCCTTCACCATCTCCGATGGCATCTATGGTTCAACATTCTTCATCACCACGGGCTTCCATGGACTCCACGTTATTATCGGATCCACATTCCTCTTTATTTGCCTCATCCGCCAGCTACTATACCACTTCACATCAAACCACCACTTCGGCTTCGAAGCTGCCGCTTGGTACTGACACTTTGTAGATGTAATCTGACTACTCCTCTATATCTCTATCTATTGATGAGGATCCTACTCTTTTAGTATAACAAGTACAATTGACTTCCAATCAATTAGTTTTGACAACATTCAAAAAAGAGTAATCAACCTAGTGCTAGTCTTAACAATCAACACCCTATTAACCTCGCTACTGATAATTATCATATTCTGACTACCCCAACTCAACTCCTATACAGAAAAAACTAGCCCCTACGAATGCGGATTTGACCCCTTAAACCCTGCTCGCATCCCATTCTCAATAAAATTCTTCCTAATCGCCATTACTTTCCTACTATTTGACCTAGAAATCGCCCTACTACTATCCCTACCATGAGCCATTCAGACAACAAACCTCCCAATAATAATCAAATCGACCACCACCTTTATTATTATCCTAATTCTTAGCTTAGCCTATGAATGAACCCAAAAAGGGCTAGACTGAGCCGAATTGGTAAGTAGTTTAAATAAAATAAATGATTTCGACTCATTAGATTATGATAACCATACTGACCAAATGACCCCTACCTACATAAACATTATACTAGCATTTACTATCTCTCTTCTAGGCATACTAATCTACCGCTCACACCTAGTAGCTTCTCTCCTCTGCCTAGAGGGGATAATAATATCACTCTTTATCATAACCGCCCTTATTGCTTCAAACACACACTCCCCCCTAATCAACATTATACCCATCATTTTGCTGGTATTTGCCGCCTGTGAGGCAGCAGTAGGCCTTGCCTTATTAATCTCAATCTCCAATACATACGGACTAGATTACGTTCACAACCTAAGCCTGCTTCAATGCTAAAAATAGTTATTCCCACAACCATACTACTACCTATAACATGACTCTCTAAAAATAATACAATTTGAATCAACTTAACTATACACAGCTTAGCTATCAGCCTCATTCCCTTACTATTCTTTAACCAAACCAACACTAACCTCCTCAATCACTCAACCCACCTATCCTCCGACCCACTAACAACACCCCTCCTAACACTAACTATCTGACTCCTGCCCCTCATGATTATAGCAAGCCAGTATCATCTATGCAATGAACCCCCCTCAAAAAAGAAACTTTTCCTCCTCATAACAATCCTCCTACAAATCACCCTAATTCTAACATTCATGGCCACAGAACTAATTATATTCTACATTCTATTCGAAACCACCCTTATCCCCACCCTAGTTGTCATTACTAAGTGAGGCAGCCAAGAAAAACGCCTCAACGCAAGCACATACTTTCTATTCTATACACTAACCGGCTCTTTACCCCTACTCATCATACTAAGCCACACCTACAACAACACAGGCTCATTAAATATTACATTACTAACACTCACAGACCAAAAACTAACAACCACCTGATCCCACGGCTTTGCCTGACTAGCATGCATAATAGCCTTTATAACAAAAATACCCCTATACGGCTTACACCTGTGACTTCCTAAAGCTCATGTCGAAGCCCCCATTGCAGGATCAATAGTTCTTGCCGCAGTACTCCTAAAACTAGGTGGCTACGGCATGATACGACTTACTCCCATCCTTAACCCTTTAACAGAATACATAGCCTACCCATTCCTCATACTATCTTTATGGGGCATAATTATAACAAGCCTAACATGCCTCCGACAAACAGATCTAAAATCACTCATCGCATACTCTTCTGTAAGCCATATGGCCCTTGTAATCGTAGCCTCCCTCATCCAAACCCCCTGAAGCTTCTCTGGCGCAACCATCCTCATAATCGCCCACGGGCTCACCTCCTCCATGTATTTCTGCTTAGCCAACTCAAACTATGAACGCACCCATAGCCGCACCATACTACTATCCCGAGGACTTCAAATCCTGCTTCCACTAACAGCCTTCTGATGATTCGCAGCAAGCCTTACTAACCTTGCTCTACCCCCTACTATCAATCTACTAGGCGAACTCTTTGTAATCGCGACCTCATTTTCCTGATCCTATACCACCATCATATTAACAGGACTTAACATACTAATCACAGCCCTTTACTCTCTCCACATATTCATTACAACACAACGAGGAGCACTTACACATCACATAGTCAACATAAAACCCCCTTTTACACGAGAAAACATATTAATATTCATACACCTCGCTCCAATTATCCTCCTATCTCTCAACCCCAACATCATCCTAGGGTTTACCTCCTGTAAATATAGTTTAATCAAAACACTAGATTGTGAGTCTAACTATAGAAGCTCACCACTTCTTATTTACCGAGAAAACTCACAAGGGCTGCTAATCCACGTCTCCGTACTTAAAACTACGGTTTTCTCAACTTTTAAAGGATTACAGCTATCCATTGACCTTAGGAGTCAAAAATATTGGTGCAACTCCAAATAAAAGTAATAATCATGCATACCACCATTATAATAACAACCCTTATCTCCCTGACTCTTCCAATTTTGGCCACTCTCATCAGCCCCTGCAAAAAACGCCCATACCCAGATTACGTAAAAACAACCGTAATATATGCCTTCATCATCAGCCTCTCCTCAACAACTTTATTTATCTTCTCAAACCAAGAAACAACCATTTGGAGTTGACATTGAATAATAACCCAAACATTAAACCTAACACTGAGCTTTAAATTAGATTACTTCTCCATAATATTCATTCCAATCGCACTATTCATCACCTGATCCATTATAGAATTCTCACTATGATACATAAACCCAGACCCAAATATTAATCAATTCTTCAAATACCTCCTTATTTTCCTTACCGCTATACTAACTCTAGTCACTGCCAACAACCTCTTCCAATTCTTTATCGGCTGAGAAGGCGTAGGAATCATATCTTTTCTCCTAATTAGCTGATGACACGCTCGAACAGACGCCAACACAGCGGCCGTCCAAGCAATCCTATATAACCGCATTGGCGATATTGGTCTTATCCTAGCCATAACGTGATTCCTCCTACATTATAACTCATGGGACCTCCAACAAATATTAGCCCTAAATTCCAACCCAAGCCCCCTACCACTAGCAGGCCTCCTCCTGGCAGCAGCAGGAAAATCAGCTCAATTCGGCCTTCACCCCTGACTACCCTCTGCCATGGAAGGCCCAACTCCAGTCTCAGCCCTACTCCACTCCAGCACCATAGTCGTCGCCGGAGTATTCTTGCTCATCCGCTTCCACCCTCTAATAGAAACCAACACAACAATTCAAAACCTTACGCTATGCCTAGGGGCTATCACTACCTTATTTACAGCCATCTGCGCCCTCACACAAAACGACATTAAAAAAATTGTAGCCTTCTCCACTTCAAGCCAACTAGGCCTAATAATAGTCACCATCGGCATCAACCAACCATACTTAGCATTCCTACACATCTGCACCCATGCTTTCTTTAAAGCCATACTTTTCATATGCTCCGGATCCATCATCCACAACCTAAATAACGAACAAGACATTCGAAAAATAGGAGGCCTATTCAAAACAATACCCCTCACCTCAACTTCCATAATCATCGGTAACCTAGCACTCACAGGAATACCATTCCTCACAGGCTTCTACTCCAAAGACCTTATTATTGAAGCCACAAATACGTCGTACACCAACGCCTGAGCCCTATTCACTACTATCATCGCTACCTCCCTAACAAGCGCCTACAGCACCCGAACTATTCTCCTCACCCTAACAGGACAACCCCGCTTCCCAGCCCTAACAAACATTAATGAAAACAACCCCGCCCTACTAAACCCAATTAAACGCCTCACAATAGGCAGCATAGTTGCAGGATTTCTTATCACCAGCAACGTCCCCCCCACCTCACCTCCCCAACCAGCAATACCCCTCTACTTAAAACTCTCAGCCCTATGCGCAACCACCCTAGGCTTTCTAGCAGCCTTAGACCTCATCCTTATAACAAACAAACTGAAAACAAAAAATCCATCACAAATATTCAAATTCTCCAACATACTAGGATATTTTCCCACCACAATTCACCGCATAATCCCCTATCAAAACCTACTCATAAGCCAAAACTTAGCTCTCCTCCTATTAGACTCGACATGACTAGAAAAATCTATACCTAAAATAATTTCACAAGCACACATCGCTGCTTCCACAACCGTAACCACCCAAAAAGGTATAATCAAACTCTACTCCCTCTCTTTCCTCATCCCCCTTATCCTAGCCCTAATCCTAATAATATAACCTATTACCCCGAACAATCTCAATCACAACATATACACCAACAAGTAGCGTTCAACCAGCAACCACCACCAATCAACGCCCATAATCATACAAAGCACCCGCGCCAATAGAATCACCTCGAACCAATCCTGACCCCTCCCCCTCAAAAATCACCCAATCACCAGTATCACTAAAACCAACCACCACTACCACCGCCTCATCCAAACCTAAAACCCATAAAACCACTACCACCTCCATTATCAGCCCTACTAAAAGACCCCCTAAAACCTCAATTCCCGAACCCCATGTCTCAGGATACTCTTCAATGGCCATTGCTGTGGTATAACCAAAAACAACCATCATGCCCCCCAGATAAACCAAAAATATCATTAAACCCATATAAGCCCCCCCACAATTTAAAACGATCACACAACCAACCACACCACTAACAATTAACGCTAAACCCCCATAAATAGGAGAAGGCTTAGAAGAAAATCCCACAAACCCCATAACCAATAAAACACTCAATGCAAACAGAATATACGCCATTGCTTTCACATAGACTCCAACCATGACCAATGGTATGAAAAACCATCGTTGTACTTCAACTATAAAAGCACTAATGACTCCAATACGCAAATCCAACCCAATCATAAAAATAATCAACCGCTCCCTCATTGATCTACCCACTCCATCCAACCTTTCCATGTGATGAAACTTCGGCTCACTTCTCACAGCCTGCCTAATTCTACAAATCGTCACAGGCCTCCTCTTAGCAATGCACTACTCACCAGATACCTCCTCCGCCTTCTCCTCAATTGCACACATTACCCGAGATGTAAAATACGGCTGAACTACTCGCTACCTTCACGCCAACGGTGCCTCTATGCTCTTCATCTGCCTTTTCCTACACATCGGCCGAGGCCTCTACTATGGCTCATACCTCCTCCTAGAGACCTGAAACATTGGCATCATACTCCTTCTCCTAACCATAACAACAGCTTTCATGGGTTACGTTCTCCCATGGGGCCAAATATCATTCTGAGGGGCAACGGTAATCACAAACCTACTATCAGCAGTCCCATACATCGGAACCAATCTCGTTCAGTGAGTTTGAGGAGGATACGCCATCGATAGTCCTACTCTCACACGGTTCTTCACCTTGCACTTTATTCTACCCTTCATTACCATCGCCCTCACAGCCGTACACCTACTATTCCTACACGAAACAGGATCAAACAACCCCTGCGGAATCTCCTCCAACTCGGACAAAATCGCCTTTCACCCCTACTATACAATCAAAGACATCCTAGGTCTAGTCCTCCTTCTCTTTATCCTAGCAACACTAACACTACTCTCACCTAACCTCCTAAACGACCCAGACAACTACATTCCAGCCGACCCACTAAATACTCCCCCACATATCAAGCCAGAGTGATACTTTCTATTCGCATACACAATCCTACGATCTATCCCCAACAAACTGGGAGGCGTACTAGCACTCTTCCTATCAATCCTCATCCTAGCAGCCATCCCCATACTTCACAAATCCAAACAACAAAGCATAATATTCCGCCCACTGAGCCAATTCCTATTCTGACTCCTGATCACAATCCTATTGACCCTCACCTGAATTGGAAGCGAACCAGTAACCCAACCCCTTACCACCATCGGCCAAGCAGCATCCATAATATACTTCATTACAATTCTAATTCTAATACCACTAGCCTCCCTAATCGAAAACAGCCTACTCAAATGAACCTGCCCTCGTAGTATAAGCTAATACGCTGGCCTTGTAAACCAGAAATGAACACTCTTCCTAGGGCAATCAGAAAGAAAGTATCTAACTCCACCACCAACACCCAAAGCTGGCATTCTAATTTAAACTACTTTCTGCATTCTTATGTTGTACGAACCACATAATGTACCTCAGTACTAATCCACTCACGATACTACTATGTAATTCGTGCATTACTGCTAGCCAACATGTATAATATATAGTACTATATATGCTTGATCGTACATAATACATATCATTGTACGTCAACTTAACAATCTCAGGAAACATGCTTACAAGCAAGCACACTAATACGAGCCTCAACAGTAGTACATGGAACAGTCCCTTCGGACCCAAACCTGTCCCCCCCATGAATATCAACCGAACCAGTTTATGCCAGTCGTCCATAAGTACATTAAATCGTTCATCGGACATAGTACATACTTATTAAACAATCCTCCTCACCACGGATGCCCCCCCTCACTTAGGAATCCCTTACTCACCATCCTCCGTGAAATCAATATCCCGCACAAGAGTGCTACTCTCCTCGCTCCGGGCCCATAACTCGTGGGGGTAGCTATACTTGAGCTGTATCCGGCATCTGGTTCTTACCTCAGGGCCATAACAACCAAGATCGCCCACACGTTCCCCTTAAATAAGACATCTCGATGGATCACGGGTCTATCACCCTATTAACCAGTCACGGGAGATCTCCATGCATTTGGTATCTTTTATCTCTGGTCCGCACGCAACCCCATTGCAGAATGCTGACTCCCACCACATCCCGTCCTGAATGTGCCTGTCTTTGATTCCTAGTACATGCAGTTATTAATCGCACCTACGTTCAATATTCTAGCTCCACGCAAACCTTAGCAAGGTGTTATTTAATTCATGCTTGTAGGACATACCAATAATCATTCCAGCCAACGCCCCCACCACGCCATAAACCATATCTCATCAAACCCCCCTACCCCCATCTCCGATCTTCATCCAAAACCCACTCTTGCCAAACCCCAAAAACAAAAGTCTTAACACATCCGATCAGAGCCTATGTTTTCATCTTTTAGGTGCACACAACTCCAACTGCCATTCTCTCAACTAACGAACATTTACTTCACTAAACACCCTCTACACCAACCCACAACAAATCCCCTTCACACAACCCGAAAGAAATCGCCTCATAACCATGCTAGTCCCTCT